CAATTTCGCCTCTCCCATCAATAGGTTTAGCGAGAGCATTTATAACACGACCCAAGTAAGCCTCGCTCACGGGTATCTGAGCAATTCTTCCTGTTGCTTTTACAAAACTTCCCTCTTGTATCATCAGCCCATCGCCCATTAATACAATCCCAACATTTTTGGATTCCAAATTCAGAGCAATACCTCTAGTCCCTTCTGCAAATTCAACTAATTCACCTGACATTATTTCACCAAGACCTATAATACGAGCAATCCCGTCCCCCACTTGAACTACGCGACCTATATTCTCAATCCCTACTTTCCTATTATATTGTTCAATACGTTCGCGGAGAATTTTATTAATTTCGTCGACTCGAAGGGTTGCCATTAGTGTTTCTTGAATCTTTTTTTTTTTCGGAAGCAAGGGGAAAAATAATGCCTAAATTCTAAACGAAAGTAGAAGTTCAAGGCCTAATAAATTTAATTATTTCTTCCATTCTATGGCCCCGAGAATGCCAATATTAGCACGAATCGTACGAAAATGTAATTCGGTATTCAAACAACTATTCAGAGTTCCTAGAGCTCCTTGTACGGCTTGTTGGAAAACTCGCTGTCGGACCTGATTCATCGCCCTTTGTTTTTCAAAATAAAGGGTTTCGTTTTTAGACTTTTCTAATTGTTCCAAACTAGTAGAAGTGGCATTAATCAAATTTTCTTTTTCTCGTTCTATCTCAGAGTATCCATTCATTCGATACTCAGCTGCCTCTAGTTCGACTTTCTCTAATCGAAGCCGAGCTTTTTCGAGTTGTTCAAGGGTCCCTCTACGTAATTCTTCCGAATTTTGAATAGTACTTAGGATCCTCTGTTTTCGATTATCTAATAAATCTTTTAATGAAAGTGGATTATCTTGCTATTAAGTTTACAACTTTTATGATCTCTTCCCGAACCAAACAAGAATCTTTCGATTCATTTGGCTCTCACGCTCTTTTTTTTTGCTATGTATTAATTATGGTATGGTTATTTCCATATCTTTTTTTTATATAATGTAATGAGCCTATCCTCTATCCCCTCTTTTCTGTTTGTATTTCAATATACCAAAATTTATATAAAACTAGAAAAATATTAAGAGGACTCTTCCGACTAGATAAAAATCATCATGGTCAGCAAAGTTGTTTCTTTGTTTGTGTTTGCTCTGTTAATTAATAATTTCAATTTCATTAAGAAAAACTAACTAAATAAAAGGAAAATGCAAATTGATAGAATTCCTTTTTTTCTTCAAATCCAATCCAAAAAATTTTTCTTTTTTTATACATAGGTCGTCGATTCGGCATTGAAAAAAGGGCAGGGCGCCCCTCTAGTATAGTAAATAGTTATCGATATGAGTGTTCTATATCAGATAAATTCTACACTAGCTATTTCCCGTTTAAAGCATTTCGATACTAATACTAATATAGTTGTAGAAAGAGTACCCCTTTTGCCTGGACTTCAAGCAGTTTAGCTTTAACCGTGTTAATGGTCTCGTATTATTGGTCTATAGAGAATCAAAGTCAATTTCCCAATTAGTCGCGAAATGCTATGGTTCTTCCATATGATTTCTGAAGTTATTCAGAAGTAATTCGTCGAGATCGTGCACCTTTTTTTAGTTATCCTAAAATAAAAAACATTCTAAAGTGCAGCCGGATGGATCCAATCTATTCTTGAAATAAACAACTCGCACACACTCCCTTTCCAAAAAAAATCAATACACCAACCACTATAGTTAGATTTATTAGATTTGTTGCTAAAATATCGGTATTAAGCCCGAAACTCCCCGCGAATGGCCAGTGAGCTAAAAAAACGAAAAAATAGGTTACATTTTTCATATGCTCTCCTCTTATAGATAGGACGAATAAAGAAGAAAGTTTTTCGATCACTTACACTTACTTCGCTCGCCCTTTTTTTTTTGATCAGTTTTTTTAATGCAATTTTTTTTTAATGCAAATAGATTCAATCTAATAATTTCTTTTAGATTAAGTCTTAGGTGTCGTTTGACCTGTGAAAGATTTCCTTTGTTGAAATGCTCCCAAAATTCCTAAAATAAAAGGAAAAAGACTTTCCACTGTCCTAAACTAAGGACGGGAAGGAAGAGGGCAAACATATCCTCTAAATTGATCATGCTCAAATCAGCCCTTCCTGGGGTTCCCGGGGTATTGTCTGTCCTAATAAATAAAGAATTCCCGGAATAATATAATAAATAGGATTAAATTATTAATATACTTGGAATTATAGAAGCAAATACCTATTTATTTACTAAAAAAAGAAAAAAGTATCTAACCTAAAGGACTCATTTTCTTTTTTAGGATTAAACAAAAGGGTTCGCAAATAAAAGGGCTAGTGCCACAACCAGTCCATAAATTGTTAAAGCTTCCATAAAAGCTAGACTAAGCAATAAAGTACCTCGTATTTTCCCTTCTGCTTCTGGCTGTCTCGCAATACCTTCTACAGCTTGTCCTGCAGCAGTACCTTGACCAACTCCAGGCCCAATAGAAGCAAGCCCTACGGCTAATCCAGCAGCAATAACGGAAGCAGCAGCAATTAGTGGATTCATGGTGAGTTCCTCGTGTAAAAAAACAAATGGTTAAGGATACAATCAACCAAGAAATTATTACTTATAACTTCTAAGCTCTATTGGGTAGAAGTAACTAAAAAGTACAAATTGAAATGATAATCGAAATCGTCCGAACTACTTCGAGATCTCGTTTTTAGTTTCTAATCATTAGAAGTTTGTGTAAATCCATAAGATTCTTATTATTCCATTTCTCTTTCTTTCCAACCAACCACTTTTTCATTCCATCCTTTTTTTTACTCTTCGATATCTTTGAGTTCCCTTTTTTTCCCCTTCATCTAATCCATAATAAAAGACGAAATACAGGAAGAACCCCTATGGAAATCGAACTAACCCAAATCCAATAGGAATCAAATCAAGATATACAATTGCTAACAAAATGCTGGATAGAAGTGAATATGGAATCCAATTCCATATAGAAGGGAATTCTATATATCGGATTAGATAATGAATCTAACTTAGGAAGAAAAAAAATCCCATATACATATGTTTGTTCTATTCTGTTTGCGTATTTTCTCATTTTCTATTGAATCCGATTCCAAAATCATTCCTTAGAAAGCCGCATAAAAGATGGCAGTCTTATAGACATTAAGGATATAGATCTAACCGGATTCCGCCCCCTTGAATGCATATATACTTTACCAATTCCGTAATAAAGTCTAGTCTATTTTCTCTCCTACAACTCTAGGTTGTATATTCATACACATTTCGAACTATTTAGTTTTCCAACCAGAGAAGAAGGATTATCTGGAACCATGCATGAATTGGGCTAAGCTAAAAAAAGACTATTTCGAAAACTAGTCAATTCAATGATGACCTTCCATGGATTCACCTATATAGGCTGCCGCTAACGTTGCAAAAATAAGAGCTTGAATACCGCTTGTAAATAATCCAAGAAACATGACCGGTATGGGGACTATTAAGGGGACTAAAGAAACAAGAACAACAACGACTAACTCATCTGCCAATATATTTCCGAAAAGTCGAAAACTAAGCGATAATGGTTTTGTGAAATCTTCTAGGATGTTAATTGGTAAAAGGATTGGGGTTGGTTTAATATATTTCTCGAAATAACTCAATCCTTTTTTGCTAAGACCCGCATAAAAATATGCCGCTGATGTGAGTAAAGCTAAAGCAACAGTAGTATTTATATCATTCGTGGGCGCTGCTAATTCCCCATGGGGTAACTCTATAATTTTCCAAGGTAAAAGAGCACCCGACCAATTCGAAACAAAAATAAAAAGGAACATAGTTCCAATAAAGGGAACCCAAGGACCATATTCTTCTCCAATCTGAGTTTTGCTCAAGTCTCGAATAAACTCAAGGACATATTCGAAGAAATTCTGGCCGTCGGTCGGGATAGTTTGTGGATTCTGAACAGCTATGATAACTGAGCCTAGCAAGATAGTAATTACGACCCAAGAAGTGATGAGTACTTGAGCATGAATTTGGAAACCTCCTATTTGCCAATAGAAGTGTTGGCCTACTTCTACACCCGATATATCGTATAACTCCTTGAGTGTTTTAATGGAACATGGTGTAATATTCATATTGTCCTCTGATAAAAATGGAACTTCAAAAAAGGAATTCTTTTGATTCAACCATCTCTTTCTCAACTCAGCAACTTGAAGTATTAATCTTATATTTGGAATACCAAGAAATCATATCAGATCATAATATATAGCAATACCCTCTAATATATATCAATATTTCTTCTTTTATCTATGCAAAACAAAAAAGAATAGTAACTGATCCCATAAATCCACGGAGTTGCTCAAGAATTAACTATTCTTCTTAATCTTAATCAACGATTTCTTATATGGAGAGAACGGCCTTCACAAATTGCAAATACTAATTTGTTAAGAATCAATCGAATTGAAGTCATAGTATCATCGTTGGCAGGAATCGATATATTCGCGAGATCTGGGTCACAATTTGTATCGACTAAAGAAATAGTAGGAATCCCCAAAATGTCACATTCCCGAAGAGCTATATACTCTTTTTGCTGATCAAGGACGATCACAATGTCAGGCAACCTCGTCATATATTTGATCCCGCCGAGATATCTTTGCAAGGTAGATAATTTTCTCTTTAAGATTGCCACATCTCTTTTTGGGAGATGGTGGAATTTTCCCGTCTTTTCTTCTGCTCTTAAGTCTCTAAATTGAGAAAGTCTAGTTTTGGTAATCGACCAATTCGTTAACATACCACTGAACCACTTTTTATTAACATAATGACAACGAGACCTTATTGCAGCTGATGCTACTAAATCCGCTGCTCTTTTTTTGGTACCAATAATTAAGAAGCTTTTTCCCTGACTTGCTGCATCAAAAACTAAATCACAAGCTTCTGATAAAAAACGAGCCGTTCTAGCGAGATTTGTAATATGAGTACCTTTCCGCTTTGCCGAGATGTAAGGTGCCATTTTAGGATTCCATTTCTTAATACCATGACCAAAATGAACTCCCGCTTCTATCATCTCTTTCAAATTGATATTCCAATATCTTCTTGTCATTTTTTCCACACTTCCTTTTTTTTGTCTTACCGTTACGGAATTGATTTCTTTTTGAAGATTAAGAAAGAGCCGAAATAGCTTGAAATAAATAATAATTGTTTCGATGGAACCTTCTACACTGACTTCTTTTACTTATTAAAATTAAAATATTAAAATACAGTTAAAATACAAAATCTAAAATCTGACCTATTAGCATTCTAAGGTCAAAAGTCTAGTTTAAATTAAACTAAAAAAAATAAGGCTATGTATCCTTAAATCGTATAAATGGAGGTAAATCGGGGTTCTGATGTCTCAGAGAAATTGTTTGTTACATTAGAATCAGAAGAAACTAATTCTGTATGGAGAAACAAAATATCTCTCATTTCCGATGCGAATAGATTTTTTTTTTGAATTTCGAAATAAAGGTTCTTGTCTTGTGGGGAACCATGCACAAATTTTTGGAATCCGGTACCAACAGGTATAATCCCCCCCAGAACTACGTTTTCTTTCAGGCCTTTCAACCAATCAATACGACCTCGTAGGGCAGCTTTTGCTAAAACTCGAGCAGTTTCTTGAAAACTTGCTTCAGATATAAAACTTTGGGTATTCAGGGAAGCCCTTGTTATTCCTAATAAGATTGCCCGATAATAGATCGATTCATCCAAAGCCCGCCCTACTCGTTCTGCTCGCAATAGTCCTATTAATTCCCCTGGTAAAAAAACATTAGACATTCCATCTTCGGAAACCCGTACTTTTGATGTTACTTGGCGTATAATAATCTCTATATGTCTATTATGGATCTGTACCCCTTGGGATCTATAAACCTTTTGGATCTTATTAACCAAAGAGATACGACTTTGAGCTATGGTTAGCTCAGCTCCAATCAAGAATCCCCAGGGAACCCCAAGAATTCTTGGTATATGGTCATTCCAATCCTCAATTCTCCTTTCGAGATTCGGCGATAGTGAATCAATTGAACGCGCTTCGAAGATTTGTTCTACTTTTGGAAGACCCTGCGTTATATCACTAGATCTCGATTTTTCATATATAAAGGTAACTAACCTATCTCCTTTGTAAAGTGTTTTTCCATAATGACCATGAACAGTTGCTCCTATAGTGGCCAAATAAGGTTTAGCTGCTCTTATAACAAAAGAGTCCATATTAACAATGAAAATTTGACCAGATTTTTTTATGTGCGATTTAAATAGACATACATTTTCGCAAATAAATTGCCCAAGGCGAATTATTGCCAATGTCTCTTCCCGCGAGTTATGATGGAGAAAGTGCCAATTCAAATAGAATGGATCCAACACGATGTTACTGTCGAAATTGGAAATCCTTTTATTTTCATCTATTAAAGAGTATTTAAGTCCTTGAAGTACTTGGAAGATTTGTTTCAAATTGTCAAGGAACAAGTATTTTTTTAACAAGATCCGATTATGCGTTAATAAATAGTAAGATGAAGAAAAATTCGATATACTAGGTGCAATAACGCCTAAGAGCCCAAAAATATCTCGAATAGGAATTCTAGGATTCGATTCTTTTGCCGCATTGGGATATTTGGAATTCTTGAATAAACCAATTCGCGAAGAGTTGGATGCCGACAAAATCATCAAAGACGGGTATTCTTTATTTCGATTCAACAAGGTGCCAATAGTTTCTTGATGTTGGCTAAGTGATTGAATCTTCCCCTTGGAATTGGTATTGTTCCGATCTAAACTATTATTGGGAATGGGCCCTGCACTTGTCATATGATACCTTCTTCGTGTATACGAAATAGTGGACTTGACTAACTCAATTCTTAGGAACTCCCGAATCAGATCATTTGTTTTTACCTCAACAAGGGAAGCACGAGCCCCCTCTTTTTCTTCTTGTTTCCAATTCACTACTAAGCAAGTTCGAACGAATTGACTATTCGTGTGATAAATTCTTTGAGTTAACTTGCTATTTTCATGAGAAATAAAATTGACAAGTCGAAGTTGGAGATTATCCTCTTCTTGCAGGAGATCTTGCGGGAAAAGTTTTGCGAAATTTCTCCCTTCGTTTATTTCATATGCGACTGCAGGTCGAACCGAAACAAAATATTTTTCCTTGCTTTTGAGAATTTTTTTCCGTTGAACATAAACCCAATTTTTCCTTTTTTTTGATTCTTTAAAATCTTTTTTTTCTTTTTCTGGTGGTATCAAACTGCCACCTAATATCTTATCTGCCTCTTCAAGAAAATGAATATCTCCGGAAAAAATTTGGAGTTCCGTATGGCTTTTTTTTCTCTTCACTCGGACCAATCCACCTAGTCGACTTCTTGTATTTTTTGTGAGTTGTGTATCCACTCCTATAATACTATTGTCAAGTACCTTTAGTGACGAGGATCTCGGCAAGATATGCAGTTCTTGAAGAATGAAAAAAAACCGCTCTATTTCTTTTTGGTATTTTAGACTCAATTCTTTTGTTCCCCGATGCTCAATAAAACCCTCTTTTTTTAACATGGAATCTTCCTCTGGGCTCCCATATTCGTCCTCTGAGTCTTCCTCTGAGTCTTCCTCTGAGTCCTCTTCTAAAGTCCCATATTCGTTCTCTGATTCATCTTCAGGGCTCCCATATTCTTCTTCTGAGTCTTCCTCTAGAGTTCCATATTCGTCCTCTCGGGTGTTATATTCGTTCTCTGAGCTCCCGTATTGTTCTTCTGAGTCTTTCTCTAGAGTCCTATATTCGTCCTCTAGGATCCCATATTCAGCTTCTAGGGTTTCATATTCGTTCTCTAGAGTCCTATATTCGTCTTCTAGGATTTCATATCTGTCCTCTCGGGTTCTATATTCGTTCTCTGGGCTCTCATATCCGTTCTCTGAGTCTTCCTCTCGGGTCCGATATTCTTCCTCTAGGGTCCTATATCTAAATTTAACAATTCCAGAACCCTTTTTATCCTTTCTGTATCGTGGATCGTCAAAATAAGCAAAAATAGTATTTCTACGTAAAACACCCATAAAGGGTATTTCAATCGAAATCCCAAAACAAGATATTAGCTCTTTTTCTTGTTCTTGATGATATTGTAATGGAATGACGAACCTATTTCTTCGCTTTTTCGCCAACAAATCCGAATTATCTTGAAGAATAGAAGGATAGATAAAATTCCAATGACTGTTGGACACGATTCGATTTGGCGTTAAATAATCAAGAATTTCCCTATCTTTTTTACCAAAAGTATCCAACAGTCTAGGGCTTACTTGATCATTAACCATTGAGAGGTCAAAGATATATCTTCCGTCAACAGAAAAAGAATAAGTATTCATTTGATCTTGATCCTTGTGGAGCGAAAAAGATGCTATACTAGATTCACACATACTTACTGACAATATCCATAAATGGCTTGTTTTTGGTAATCGACGAAGATTACCATATTGATATTCGGGCGCATGGTAAACATCAGTACTCCAGTGCATTTCCCCGTCTGATTCGGAATAAATATGCTTTTGTACCTTTTCTTTAAAATGCAAAGTGGATGTTCCGGCACGAATCTCCGCAATTACTTGTTCGGATTCTACATATTGATCGTTTTGCACTAGAATCAAGCTTTTTGACGGAATATTCACACTATGTAGAATAGCCTGACTCTGAATAGTTACATGCAAGTCTATATAGCATAGAAAAGCAGGCTGCCCATGACGGGTACGTGTGGGGTGAACCAAATCCTCATTGAATTGGATTTTTCCATTCGAGGGGGATCGTACAAGGTCGGCAGTGCCCCCCGTGAATACTCCACCTGTATGAAAAGTTCTTAATGTTAGTTGAGTCCCGGGCTCCCCAATTGATTGACCCGCAATAATACCTACAGCTTCCCCCAATTCGACCAGATCGCCATGAGTGGGACTCCGCCCATAACATAATTGACAGATCCAAGATGTGCTCCGGCAAGTAAAAGGAGTTCTAATATATATTGGTTGTGCTCGAAACGGTTGTGCTCGAAAGGCTGTTATGAATCGATTAACTAATCCAATTCCAATATCTTGATTTCGAGCAGCAATGCATCGTAAACCGATATATATATCGTCTGCTAATACACGACCAATTAGTGTTTGGACAAAAAGTTTTTCCGTCATCCCCTTTTGAGGACTCACAGAAATACCTCGTATAGTACCACAATCTCTTCTACGCACAATAATATGTTGCACTACTTCAACAAGTCTACGTGTAAGATATCCAGCATCCGCTGTTCGTACAGCAGTATCTACAACTCCTTTGCGGGCTCCGTAGCAGGAAATTATATATTCTGTCAAAGAAAGTCCCTCGCGTAAATTGCTTTGAATAGGTAAATCAATCATTTGTCCTTGAGGATCCGCCATTAACCCTCTCATACCTACTAATTGGTGTACCTGGGATGCATTTCCTCTGGCTCCTGAAAAGGACATTAGATAGACTGGATTAGAAGGATCCGTTATCCGAAAATTCGAATTCATTTCTTGTTTCAAATATTCACTTGTAGCATACCATATCTCAACAGATTGGCGTAATTTTTCTACCGCGTGTACAGCCCCATAATAATAGTGTTTCTCCAAAAGAAAACTCTGCTGTTCCGCGTCTTGGACTAACCACCCTTTAGAGGGTATTGTTAAAAGATCTTCAATTCCTAAAGAAATCGATGTAGTAGTGGCTTGATGGAAGCCCAGAGTCTTTATTTGATCCAGTATATGGGATGTATATCCCATTCCGAAATGATCTATTAATCTGCTAATAAGTCGTTTCATAGCAGTTCCGTCTATCTCTTTATTATGAAAGACCAGGTTGGCCCGTTCCGCCATACATAAGTACCCCCCTTTTTTGGCTGAGTAGGATTCGACAATTGCTGAGTAGGATTCGACAATGGGCCTGAGTCAGTGATTCGAAAACTTAATTTACCCCTTTTCCTCATGGATTTGGACGGCAAAAAAGATGGTACTTGCGAAATCGGAATGCCCCCCGAAAAGGGCATCACCGAATCTAACTTCCTTGTTTAGATAGTGTATGAATAGGCTCGACTAAATCCGTGTATGGCTTCCTCTATTTCTCTATAAAAAGAAATATGACCAAGAGTAGTTCGAATGTATATAGAACGGGTTTCTTTTTTTCTATTTCCCACTATTAGATAGTGGGCATAAATCTCATGATAAGTCCCAAAAGATTCATATTGAACTTCAATCGGAACTTCTGTTGACCCAATGACGCGTTGATCTAGTTTCCATCGAAGCCACAAGGGACTGTTTAAACCAATTCGTTTCTGTCTATAAGCTCCCAGTGCATCATAGGAACTAGAAAAATGGGGTTCTTTATTCTTCGTATACTTATAATAATTATTCTTATTGTAATTTCCTTTTTTATTTGGAGAGTTTCCGCAACTATTATATCTGTTTGCACAAATACCGCGACGGCTTCCAATCGTTAATACATAAAGTCCGATAAGCATGTCTTGGGTTGGCACGCAAATAGGATCTCCAATAGCGGGAGACAGGAGATTCATATGAGAAAACATAAGTAAACGAGCTTCCGCCTGAGCTTCCAAGGATAAAGGTAGATGAACAGCCATTTGATCCCCATCAAAGTCTGCATTGAAACCCTTACACACTAATGGATGTAAACAAATAGTACGCCCCTCAACTAAACTGGGTTGGAAGGCCTGTATGCCTAATCTATGCAGGGTAGGTGCTCTGTTCAACAGTACAGGATGCCCCCGCATAACTTCTTGAAGTATTTCCCATACAATGGGTTCCTTTTCCCAAATTTTCCTTTTAGCAATCCTGACATTAGAAGTAGCACGTTTCGTGATTAAATCGCGAATTACAAATAGCTGAAAAAGCTTTATTGCTATCTCTAGAGGTAATCCACATTGATGTAATGAAAGCGAAGGACCCACAACAATGACAGAACGACCCGAGTAATCGACCCGTTTCCCAAGCAGAGTCTCGCGAAACCGTCCCTCTTTACCCTCAATTACATCTGAAAGTGACTTGTATACTTTATTGTGACCATTCCGCGTCAGTTGCCCGCGGGACCCACTATCAAGAAGTGTATCCACAGCTTCTTGTACCAATTTTTCCTGGCACATTACTAAATCTCCTGGCGCTAATTCACTTCTTTTTAATAGATAGGCAAGGTTGTTATTCCGACGGATAACTCTCTTATAAAGTTCATTAATATCCGAAGTCACTACTTTATCCCCAGACCTATAAACAATGGGTCTCAATTCGGGAGGAAGAACCGGTAATAAGCACAAAACCATCCATTCTGGTTCTACATTTGTTTGAATAAAATGTTTCGCCAATTGCATGCGTCTAATCAAAAAAACTTTTCTTACTCCTCTTTTTCTATCTTCCCATTCATCTCCACTATACCCCTCGTCTTCTAATTCCTTCCATTCAACCAACGAATTCTCTATAATGATTCGCAAATCCAAATCCGCCAATTGTTCTCTAATAGCACCTGCTCCTGTCGCAATTTCCCGATTTCGAAATGTTGCAAAGCCTGGGGTAGAAAAAAAGGGGGAAATGCTATAGTTACAGGATGAAATTTCATCTTCGAATAAACCTCGTAATCGTAAGAAAGTAGGTTTTTTAGCGCTGGGCCTAGCAAAAGAGAAATTGCTGTATACTAAGCCCTCCAATTTCTTAAGCGGTTTATCTAAAAGATTCGCGATATAACTAGGAAGACCTTTCAAATACCATACATGAGTCACTGGACATGCCAGTTTGATGTATCCCATTTGATATCTTCGTATCCGAGAATCAACAAATTCTACCCCGCATTTTTGGCAAAATCTTTCGTCTTCGTTTTCAGCTACGTTCGCTCGAGAATTTCCACAAGCACAAATTCCGCTTTTTATGGGTCCAAAGATTCTTTCGCAAAACAATCCATCTTTTTCTGGTTTATCGGTTTTATAATGAAAAGTGGAGGGTCTTGTGACTTCGCCAACGACTTCCCCATTAGGTAAGATTTTGTTAGCCCAAGCCTTTATTTGTTGAGGGGAAACGAGTCCAATTTGAAGTTGTTTATGTTTATATTGGTCAATCATAAAATAGAAATAAGAAAAAATTTTTATTTATGCCGATCAAACATCCTCCCTATTTACCTGAAAGTTCTTCTCAGATACAAGGAAATGGTTCAGTTCTAGAGCCAAAGATCGTAGTTCTCGAACGAGCACTCGAAAAGATTCTGGAGGATCCTCGTGATTAGGCACTCTTTTTCCCCAGATCGTAGCATTAAGTATTTCTTGGCGAGCTATAAGATGATCAGATTTATAAGTAAGTATTTCTTGTAAAATATGAGCAACACCGAATCCTTCTAAAGCCCAAACTTCCATTTCTCCTACCCGTTGTCCCCCTTGCTTGGCTCTTCCTCGAACGGGTTGTTGGGTAACAAGCGAGTACGGCCCAGTAGAACGTCCATGGATTTTCTCATCAACTTGATGAATTAATTTTAAGATATAGGACTTCCCTATTAGAACAGGTTGTTCGAGGGGATCTCCTGTTCTTCCATCAAATATTCTGCTTTTTCCCGGGTACTCGGGTTCAAATACCCATGGATTTTTTGTTTGTTTACTGGCTTCATATAATTCCGAAAACACAAGTTTTCTTGAAGCTTCTTGCTCATATCTCTCATCAAAGGGTGCTATTCTATAATGTTTCTTTAGCAGATCCCCTGCTAATCCGAGCGAGCTCTCAAATATTTGTCCCACATTCATTCGTGAGGGTACTCCTAAGGGATTGAAGACCATATCAACAGGCGTTCCATCTTGCAAATAGGGCATATCTTGCCTAGGCAAAATTTTGGAAATGATCCCCTTATTCCCGTGTCTTCCAGCTACTTTATCCCCAACTTTAATTTCACGTTTCTGTAAAATATATACACGAATCATTATGTCGAGGGGATCCCTCTGGATCCATTTCACATCGATAACGCGCCCTCTTCCACCTATAGGTAGTTTGAGAGAAGTTTCTTTTGAAGTGGATACCTCAAGACCAAAAATGGCCCGTAATAACCCAGCTTCCGCGATATACGACGATTCACTCGCTATCTGAGGCGTTAATTTACCTACTAAAATATCGCCAGTTTCTACCCAGGATCCCAACCTCACAACTCCATTTCTGTCCAAATTGCGGAGGAAATGTTCTTCTAGATGTGGTATTTCTTTAGTGATTTTTTCAGCAGAGCCTTGGCTTGTTGTATCCGTCTGAATTTCATATTTTCGGATGTGAAAAGAGGTATAAATATCTTCACATACCAAACGTTCGCTAATTAGTACTGCGTCTTCAAAATTGTAACCCTCCCACGGCATATAAGCTACTAAAATGTTTTTTCCTAAAGCAAGTTCCCCACCAACTGTAGCTGCTCCCTCCGCTAAAATTTGCCCTTTTTTAATGGATTTACCACGCGTAACCTGAGGTTTTTGGTGCATACAAGTATTTTTGTTAGAACGCTGATGGGTAACTAAAGGAATACTTATAATCTTCCCACTACTTGATAAAAGGATCTTGTGACTTTCACTAGAAATGATCTTTCCCTCGCGTTCGGCTATAACGGAAACCCTAGAATCTAGAGCTGTTTGGCGTTCCAATCCAGTTCCAACAATGCACTTCTCGGACCGAGAAAGTGGAACTGCTTGGCGCTGCATATTAGAACTCATTAAAGCCCTATTTGCATCGTTATGCTCAATAAAAGGAATAAGAGAACCTCCAATAGAAAAATATTGGAAAGGAAAAATACTTCTAACATGAATCTGTTCCCATGCAATAGTCAGGAATTCTTGACGGTATCTAGCTGGAACAACCTGGTCTTCCTGAATACCCTGATTCAAGGATAAAGAATTTCCTGCTGCTATCATATAATATTCATCTCTATTTGGTGATAAATAAACCACCTGTCTCTCTTTTTTTTCTTTTGCTTTCTCCGATATTTCATAAAACGGACTCTCTATAGATCCCCACCAGTGATCAATTCTGGCATGAATTGCTAAGGATCCAGTAAGTCCAACATTGATTCCTTCGGACGTGTCAATTGGACAAATACGCCCATAATGGCTCGGATGAATATCTCGGCTCCGAAAACTCGCAGTTCTCCCCGTTAATCCCCCAGGACCCAAACAACTCACTTTTCGCCCATGAACGGTTTGTGTCAATGGATTGGTTTGATCAAAAACTTGAGATAAGGGGTATGTCCCAAAAAAGGTCTCATAAGTTGTTATTAATAAAATCGAAGTTGAAGTTGGAGTTACCAAAGTTTGTGGAGTCGGTTTCGATTGACGTATGAATACTCTACGGATAGTTTTTTGAACCGCATGTTGTAAACGGCCAAGAGCCAGTCCGAATTGATCTTGTAATAGATCCGCAACCGAACGAATACGTTTATTTTTCAAGTGATTCATATCGTCATCGTCAAGTATACCCGTTTCAAATTTCATTCCAATCAAATGATCCGTAGCAGTCAATACATCTCGTGGTAACAAGAATGTATTGTTCTGAGGTATATCAAGATTCAGTCTACGATTCATATTTCGTCGACCAACTCTTCCTAATTCACATTTTTGTTGAAAAAATTTCTTTTGTAATTCCTCACATAAGGACCCCGAAAATACCAGGTCCCCGCCTACACAAGCAAATTGTTGATAAAACTCCAAAATAGCTTTTTCTTTTGACTCAATCCTCTTCTTCTCCTTAGCATTCAGGAAAGACAAAAAAATTTCGGGGTAGGAAACATTATCTAAAATTTCTCTTAGATTCAAACCCATAGCTGATAATAGAACTAAAATAGATATCTTTTGTTTTCTACTCACGCGAGCCCATATCCTTTCTTTTTTATCAATTGCTAATTCCGATCTTCCTCCCCAATCTGATATTATAGTCCCAGTGTATATAGAAATTCCCTTGTGGTCTAATTCCGAGCGGTAGTAAATACCAGGACTTAGCAATATTTGATTGATCACAATTCGGTATATTCCATTTATTATAAAGGTTCCTAAGGAATTCATTATAGGAATGTTTCCAATAGAAATGGTTTGCTTTTGCACATCGAAACCAAAAATTAATCGCGCAGGTACATAGAATTCAGAAGAATAGGTGAGTGATTCATACACAGCATCCCTTTCTTTTATCGCGGGCTCTAGCAATTGATACCCTTTCGCAAATAATTGAAATGCAATTTCGTGATCTGGATCTTTAATTGTTGGAAACTTCTCAAGTTCTTCTGCCAAGCCTTGATTAATGAACCTACAAAATCCCTCGAATTGTACCTGACTAAATCCAGGTATTGTGGACATTCCCTCATTTCCATTCCGGAGCATCTTAATCTTAAGTTTCCTATTTATCGAAGAAAAATTCCATTATCAGCTCACTCTTCATCAATCCCTACGGATCAATCTAGCAATCATGGAATCTATATTCCGTTTACTGAATCACATGAAATTCTAGGGAACTCCACATACATATTTCATATATGTATTTCATACATATGAATCGAGACAATTTTGACAAAAGTTCGAATTTGGCAGGAGTACAAATGGAATGAAAATGAATTGATAAAACAGTCCTAGAAAAAAATTCTTCCACTTAAACTTTACTTTACAATATTCTAATCAGATTGGATAGGAAAGATTTCTCGTTTTATCCCCTTTCATAGAAAGGGAAAAATCATAATAATTTATAAGCACTAGAAAGTTTGACTTTAGTTCGATTTAGAATAGCACACTTAGTTTAATTTTCAAAAAGAATTTGAGGGTTCTTTTTTGTTTCGTATCGTAGTAGTAGAATTGTTGGAAAATAAAGGATTTCGTTGTAAAATCCTAAAATTCCTAAAAGAAACTACTTACTTTATTTTTTAAGTACTTACCAATCTAGTTATCCACCTATCCATATATCCTTTCTTTTATCGTAATTTCACTTGGATGGCCCAAAAAGGCCGGGCCATAATCTATATCAGAGCCAATTTCCTCTTTTTTTTATTTAAGATATTTAATGCAATGAAAAATTAAAGCACGATTCCCCCTAGGAATATGTACATAAGGGGGATCCATATATAATAATCCTGTTCGGATCTCAAGTTTACATATATACAGATTAGGAAAACATTTATTCTATTTTATTATGCCATTAAAAGGAATGGGGAAGAGAATATCAGCCATTGACTACTGCAATTCAAAAAATAAAAAGAAAATTCTAGTTAATGGTTCCAATTTGTTCTGAATTTTACAGCCTGTGACTGGAAATTCACTTTTTCTACTTTATCATCTCGATAGAATAGAAAGAAAAGGGAAGTTTTCCAGTGTTAGCAATGTGTCTTTTAAGATAGAATCCGTCGAGGAGAATAAGCGAAACAGAACCTAAAAAAGCAGAAATCAATTTTCTGAAAAATATTGGAAAAAAAAGTAAGTAGAATTTTATTCAAAATAAAATAAAGGGCTTTTTAGTATAGTAAGAAAATGCGAATGAATACTTGTTCTTTTCTCGATTTTAGATCGGATTTTTTGGCGGCATGGCCAAGTGGTAAGGCAGGGGACTGCAAATCCTTTATCCCCAGTTCAAATCTGGGTGCCGCCTGATCAAGAAAATACTTAGGATTATAGTCCTGATCAAACTCGACAAATTCGTGCCCCTACCCATAAGTTGGGGCAGGGGAGTAACTAGGTCTGGCGATACTAGATTTTGAGAATTCATACCATAGTTCTATCCTGAAACTCGGGTTTGTTTTGGCAGCAGTGGCCCAAAGGGCTACCAATAGGGATAAGGTAGCGTTTCCTTCTTCTTTTTTTAATTTGAATTTATTCGATTCAGGAATTTAAAACTACGAGGCTAAGATGTCAGAAATCCTTGTTTGTATCCAAAGGGCCCTAAGGGACATTCTTTTTTCAATCTAAGATGAGTTCGCGAAGAAATATCAACACTTCTTAATTATCAGACATTTTTTTATCGTACATCTTACTACATACACTTCGTACATCTTATGCTATCTACATACACTAAAGTAAAGGCTACTGATTCTGTCGAGAATCAGATTGAATAGGCTGATCAAAAATCAATTTCGGAGTTGTGGATAAGGTTTTCTCACTCTTTCATAGAAAGATAGAAAGCAGGGCAGTAGGGTTTAGGTCAAAAAATAAACAGGGGTAAGGTAGATATTCAATAAATATTTAGCTATCCTAATTTTAGGATATATTCCGCCGCCCTTTGCTTATAAAGGGGTGGTAACAAAAGGAAGAAAAAATCTCTCTATTCCCGCGTCTTCTACTCAGAACACCCCCTATATTCTTTTTAGAGAAAGAGCTATGTATCGTATTTATACTTAATACTCTCCAATTCTACTAAAAATCATATTAAGAATTTGTTAGGAGTAAATTGCTTTAACCGATTCTTCCATAGTCTTAAGGCAGAATGGCCTTTTGACTCTGTACCCTTGATTCCACTATGATTATTGATCAATAGTGGAATAATTCCTTTATAGAAATAGGAGACATAATTTACATGGATATAGTAAGTCTCGCTTGGGCTGGTTTAATGGTAGTCTTTACGTTTTCTCTTTCGCTAGTAGTATGGGGGAGAAGTGGACTCTAGGGATACTACTAATTGAGTAGTCGAATTGTAGTCTCCACTCTTTTCTTTAATTGATTGTTTTGCATTAATCATTTTGCCAAACTTTTTTCTCTATTTCTTTAGTTTTGTTTCACTCTTTTAAGAAAGAGTTTCTTAAAAGAGTCATTCTATTCTACTATAAATAGAAAATAGAATAGAAAGAGCGATTGCGATTTGCGATTATAGTAATTCAGAATTTCTACTAGAAGTAACGAGTCAAAATAAAGTTCTATACATAAACATAAGAAAATTATACTTTCTTACACGAAGCTATTCATAACATATCGAACATTTTCCATTTAGGCTCTTTTCTTATTCTTAGGATAAATTTTATGTTCTTTTTTTTTGTTTTGAAGGACCCCGCGTGAAGCATCTCGAGGCATTTTTAAGCATGAAAGATTCGCAGGTTTTTCCTTTTACTTTTTTCTTTTATTATAGTCTATTCTCGTATTATTTTTCTCCCCCTCCATGGATTTTTTCAACGAAGAATTGTCTTCGATTTTTTTTTTACTGAATTTCAATTAAGTGGATGCAGTGAAAAAAAAAGTTGAATTAGACTGCTATTTCAATATACTAATTTATTCTATGTAGATTTAAGATAATCTAATAGAAGGAATCCAAAGTGTGGTAGAAAAAACTATATGTAGTTTTTTCTACCACACTTTATGATTCCAACCGGATCCTTTCATTTTAGACTTTTTTATTTTAATCCCTTTTTCATTTTTTCAACGATTAATTGGAATTCCAATTAATCATTTTGGCTGGCCGTTTTTACATAAAGAATAAGTAAAAACCCAGTAGGAACTAGAATGAACAATGTAGTAGCAATAAATGCGAGAATATTGACTTCCATAACTTCTCTATTCTTTTTTTCACAATAACTCGGGATGTAATCCCATGGAGAGGAAAAAAGGGTATCCTGTAAATTCAAGGAGAGGACTTGCATTCTGATAATACTGAATCAATTCAATATTATGAATATCGGATCTATCAAATCAATTCACGGTTGATAGTGGAATAATATAACATAGGAAAAGAAAAACCCTTATCCATACTAAGACCAAAATAGGTTTTTTGATTGGATTCGGAACCCCCTCTATTTTTCATCCTTTTCCACTTTTGCTTTTCTATATGTATAACCCAGAATCTTTCTTATCTTATATTAGCTAATTTCTCTTCCTTTTTCTTTTTCTTATAGTTATACATACAATTATGTATGTATTATATGACCGACTTTCTAGGGGTCACATAGACATCCAAATAAACAGTAGAAGTAGAAATGAGATCGAGAAAAGAGGATCTTAAATAAAAAAGATCCAATATTTTAATTTAGGAAAGGGGTGTGGTTTACCCCCCAAAAAGGAACTAATTATATTAAATGCATTCTCGAATAATAAACGAATACGATTTATGTATGAATTCTGATAAAATCCCGGTAATCTAATTATACTAATCCATGTATGATATGTATGTCTTTCCTTATCAACCGGAAGTCGTGAAAAAAATTCCTATACTGCTCTCTTTTTACTGAGAAATGCGAAATAAAAAAAGTAAAGTAAGGGCGCCCCTATAGATATTTGATCTTGCCTCCTACCCCCCCTTTTCAGGGAAATTTTTGATGAAAAAAAGGAAAGATTAATTTGCCCGTTCATTGAACTCTAGTTCGGGACTGACGGGGCTCGAACCCGCAGCTTCCGCCTTGACAGGGCGGTGCTCTGACCAATTGAACTACAATCCCTGCGGGGTGTATGGCATATCTATTCTTAAATAGAACCATAAGAAGATTCGATTCGTCTGTCGTATTCTAAAAAATAGACGAATCATATTCTTCTTTATTTCTATCGATTAGATCCTTTTTTTATGGAAGAAAAAAAAAAACGGATTTAGTTCATATTCACAAAGCCCTAGATTATTGGGCCGAGCTGGATTTGAACCAGCGTAGACATATCGTCAACGAATTTACAGTCCGTCCCCATTAACCGCTCGGGCATCGACCCAGGAAGATTTTATTCTAGGGTTTTTTAGAATCTATGACTAACCTAACCTCTTTTTATAATACTCCCTACCCCCAGGGGAAGTCGAATCCCCGCTGCCTCCTTGAAAGAGAGATGTCCTGAACCACTAGACGATAGGGGCATCCAATAGACGATAGAGCCATATACAACCACTCGTCATTATATTATAATGATAGTATGAGCAGTTTTTTAGAATTGTCAATATACTGGAAGAGTATAACTAGATCAAAGCAAAGAGTCTTTCCTACTTTAAAAAAGAAAAAAGTGAATGAATTTAGTAAAAAAGTAGTTTATCGGATTCGAACTAATAACTTCCCTCTTACCATGGCATTACTCTAGTACTAAACGAAAAGCCCCTTATCGGATTTGAACCGATGACTTATGCCTTACCATGGCATTACTCTACCACTGAGTTAAAAGGGCTTTTTATTCAATTTTATTAAAAAATTAGCTACATATCGAGATATAGAAGTTTATTCTATGGAGATTATGTAAACACGATCTCGGACGACTTCCCAAACCAAAAACCGGAATTGAGGAGGAGAACAATTGTGAAATCGGATACAATAATGGGCCAAAAAGAAAAAGGGCCAAAGGGGCAATAAGAAATGCTGTTAAAAAAATCGTAGACTTTGTTTTTTTATCTTTACGCTATTCACTTTTCACGTGCTCAGAATGTTCTGCAGAATTAGGGACTTTTTTCTCCTATTGGCGGATCGTATAATGAGAACTTTCTCCATTATTTCCCCTAATTCTAATTGGGTGGGGTATAAAGGAATTTGCGCTCTTCATATATCCATATGGTTGGGTATTAATTTTCAGTGAAATACTTCTTATCTGTTTTGGTGCGGGATTGAAACAATTTTTAACAGGCACTCTTTGGAAAAACCTTAGAGTTCAAAACTTTTTAAGAAAAATTAAAAAGTTTTGGACGGATTTGTTGAAGCCATTTTCAACAGGTACCCCTTGGAAATGGAGTACTTGAATATTCTACAAGGATTCTGGTGCATTTTGAACAAACTATGTTGGAGTTTTCTCAATAATTTTATTTTAACGAATTTCTACTGCAGAGTAGAAAAATTATTCTACTGCCTCCCCAACAAAAAAGAAAAACCATATCCTACATACCGAACTCCTGCAGGTTCAAGGTTTTCCATTTCCGAACACTACGAAAAAGGAAGATTCTGGATTCTTGATCCTAAGGTGAAAAGGAAGGGAACAGATACCCAGATTCTTTGTTCAATTCTGAATAAAAAAGAAAAGGAAGAAAGAGATTTATGGGAACTGTATTGCTTACCTATATCTCTTAGTCTATATTGTAGGAATAATCAAACTCGTCTTTAGAATACGATCCTAATCGAAATGCATACATTTGGTTCATACGCTATTAGCATGGTAAAAAGAGATGTATTTTACAGACTAGAGAGAGGCTATATAAATCCTAAAGTAAAGTAAAGGCCCGCAATTAAAGTACCAACTGCTCGCTCTCATGAACTTTCTCTGTTTGATTCGATAAGGTGGAATTCGCCTCCTTCTCGAATGGCTATCCTTGACAAAAGGTAGCGTTGGTATCATAATCTACATGTAGCGGGTATAGTTTAGTGGTAAAAGTGTGATTCGTTCTATTCGGAATTTGAAATGATATACTTAAGGCATCCTTAAGTTTTTTCTATTCATATTCCGATAAAAACTTTAGTTCTTATAAAGGGTTTAATCCTTTTCCTCTCAATAGCATATTGAGGAAGAATATACATTCTCGCGATTGGTAGCCAAAGACTTTTTGAATTTGCATGCAAAATAAAAATTCGATTATGAATACAGAGTCGCGAAGCATAATTTTGCATTGGATTAAGTACTCCAATTGAATAAATATGAGTAAAGGATCTATGGATGAAGATAAAAAAAAGGTTTATTTCCAATCGTAACTAAACCCCCTTTTGTTTAAAAAGGAAATGGAAGACCAATAGCTAAAAATGATAGTTTTGGTTTACTAGAACCATCAGTATATTGTTTCAGCTCGGTGGAAACCCAACTCTTTTCCTCAAGATCTCTTGAATGAAATTAGGGAACGAAGTAAGTAGATTAGATAGATATTTAGGAGAATTTCTATCTCCTATTCTATAGGGATCATCTAGAAAGCGGAGAGCTTTGGTTCCATTCAGACAGAAAAGCTGACTTAGATGTTAAGTGGTGAGAATATCCATAAAGGAGCCGAATGAAATCCAAATTTCATGTTCGGTTTTGAATTAGAGACGTTAAAAATAATCAACCAACGTCGACTATAACCCCTAGCCTTCCAAGCTAACGATGCGGGTTCGATTCCCGCTACCCGCTCCATTCTGTATAAATTCCGTAGAAAAGACTATTCTATTTGTCTAGACATGATAGAGACTTGTATTCAACCTTTTTCGTCCACCTTCAGCCCTACAGAGCGGAGTAGAGCAGTTTGGTAGCTCACGAGGCTCATAACCTTGAGGTCACGGGTTCGATTCCCGTCTCCGCACTTAGCGGTCCATATAAATGGACTATTCTATTTGTAAAGTTGAATTAGACTGCTATTTCAATATACTAATTTATTCTATGTAGATTTAAGATAATCTAATAGATATGGTAGAGAGCTATATCCAACCCAACCTTTTTTTTATTTAGCAGGCAGAAAAGAAAAATAAAAGAAAAGCATAGTCTATCCCCTTTAAAAGCAGTTTGTCTCTTGTTTGTCTCGGCGAATTCCCGGTTTATGGAACCCCCTCGGCAAGTTTGCTTTTTGCCTCCAAAGCACTCTTTTTTTTTTTGAATCAGGTGCAAAGGAAGGATAAGATAGGAAGG